TGATGAACTATATAATGAGTGGCTTTATACCAATAAAGAGAAAAATAACAACTTAAATAATGAATTTATAAATAGAATTGAGGCTTTAGAAAAAGTATTTCTTTCTCTAAATATACTTGAAACAAAGACTCGATTGGCTAATGCTGAGACTAAAAATAAACAGAATTTCCTAGTTAAATTGGGTACTGCTGAGGAAAAAAAAAATTGCTTAGTTAAAATGTATGATCCTTTCTTAAACGGGATGTATCGTGGAAGGATGAAGAAAGTCTTTTCATCTTCAATCAAAACTTCGATAGAAAATTGCACAGAAACATCCGAACTAAATAAAATTCATGATATCCTTCTTCCCGATCCTAATTCTCCAGATTCTCCAGATTCTACAGAATATCAAGATAAAATCGAAAGATCAGAAAAAAAAGAGGTGAAAATAGATTCAAAGAATAGGTTAAAGTTTTCATTGAACGCAATTCTAACTAAGCCTAAGCGTGAAAAAAAATCTATTGGAATGAACAAAATAGGTAAAAAACCCCTTCGGTGGTCATACAAATTAATCAACGAGTTGGAACAATATTTTAAAAAACGACGAAAAGAACAAGGTATAATGCAAGGGCTGGATCACCAGCTTAGAACAAGAAGATTTAAACGTATATCTTTTTTAACTCGTTCCAGACGAAGTTTTAAGAAATCTCAGTTCAAGAATTTTAATCTTTATAGAAAATTTAATAGAGAGTCTGGGTTTATAAGTTATTTCGAAGAACCTGATTTTCGTCGAGCCGTAATCAAAGGATCTATGCGCGTTCAAAGACGTAAAATGGTTATTTGGGGACCGTCCCAAGGAAATCCCCATTCACCACTTTTTTTGGAAAAAATGGAAGATTTTCCTTTTCCTATATCCGACCTAATGAAACTTTTTTTTAATATTAGAGGTTGGTTGGGTAAAAAGTCAGAATTTGAAATTTTAGATCAACAATTTCAAATAAAAAAAAACAACCAGGAAGACGTAATAGAATTCTGGGAGAACATTCCATATGCACAAAAAACAAGAAGTATTCTGTTACTAGCTCAATCAATTTTTAGAAGATATATTAAATTACCCTTATTAATAATAGCTAAGAATATTGGATGTATTTTATTACGGCAATCTCCGGAATGGTATGAGGATTTCCAAGATTGGAATAGAGAAATTTATCTAAAGTGTAGCTATAATGGTCTACAATTCTCCAAAACAGAATTTCCTAAAAATTGGTTAAGAGAAGGTTTTCAGATCAAAATCCTATATCCTTTTCATTTGAAACCTTGGCACAGATCTAAACTACGACTCTCTGATAGAGATCGAAAGCAACAAGATGATTTTGATTCTTGTTTTTTAACAGTTTTAGGAAAGGAAACAGAATATCCTTTTGGTCCTCCTCGAAAAACACCTTCCTTTTTTGAACCCATTTTTGAAGATATAGACTATAAAGTCGAAATAAAAAAATTGAATTTTAGAGTTCGAAGAGTTTTTAAAAAAATAACAAAAAAACAAGGAAAAGCAGTTTTATTTGTAAAACAAAAAATAAAAGAACTTTTAAAAGAAAATAAAATTCCATTATTTATACCGACAGAAATATATGAATCAAGTGAAACTCAAACAGAAAAGGATTCTATAATCAGCGCTCAGATAATTCAGGAATCACTTATTCAAAATCGATCTACAGGTTGGACAAATTATTCACAGGCCGAAAAAGAAATGAAACATAGAATTGATAGAAGAAACACAATCAGAAATCAAATAGAAATAATGAAAAAAAATAAAAAAAAAGTAACGCCGAGAATAAAAAAAAATAATAAGAATAATGGAAATAATGGAGAATCACCCCCAAAAATTTGGAAAATATTAAAAAGAAAAAATATTGAATTAATAGTTAAATTTTTCATTGAAAAAATATACATAGATATCTTTCTATGTATCATTAATATGCGCAGAATCACTCTACAAATTTGTATGGAATCAACAAAAAAAATTCTTGATAAATACATTGACAATAATGAAATAAATAAAGATCAAGAAAAGATTAATAAAACAAAACAAAATAAAATTGACTTCATTTCGCCTATAACTATAAAAAAGGCTTTTGATAATCTTAGAAATAGTAAGCGGAAGTCACATATTTTTTTAAATTTATCTTACTTGTCACAAAAATATGTATTTTTAAAATTATCACAAACCCAAGTTATTAACTTCAATAAGTTAAGATCTCTTCTTCAATATAATGGACCTTCTTTTTTTCTTAAGAATGAAATAAAAGATCTTTTTGGAAGACAAGGAATATTTGATTCCGAAGTAAGACATAAGAAACTTCCAAATAATGCAATGAATCCATGGAAAAACTGGTTAAGAGGTCATTATCAATACGATTTATCGCAGATTACATGGTCTAGATTAGTCCCACAAAAATGGAGAAATGGACTAAATCAATGTCATACGTCTCAAAATAAGGATTTAAATAAACGGTATTCCTATGAAAAAGACCAATTATTTGATTCAAAAAAAAAACAAAATTTGAAAGTCTATTTATTACGAAATAAAGAGGAGAATTTTCAAAAAAACTATAGATATGATCTTTTATCATATAAATATATATATATTCATTCTGAAACTAAGAAGAAGGCCTCTATTTATAGATCATCATTAGAAACAAATAAGAATCAAGAAAATTCCAACAGAAATAACGAAAAAATTTTTAGCATACTCAAGAATATTCCTATCAAGAATGATCTAGGAAAAAGTGATATTATAGATAGGGAAAAAAATACAGATAGAAAATATTTGGGTTGGAAATTTAGTACAAATATTGAGGTTGAACCTAAAAAAGACCAAATCCGGGATAAACTTAATAATAAAGGTAATGGTCTTTTTTATCTTCCAATTGATTCAAATTCTGAAATCAATTACAAAAAGGTCTTTTTTGATTGGATGGGAATGTCTTTTGATTGGATGGGAATGAATGAAAAATTCTTAATCTTAAATCGCCTCATATCGAATCCGAAAGTTTTTTTCTTTCCAGAGTTTGTGATACTTTATCATAAATATAAAGAGAAACCTTGGTTTATCCCAAGCAACTTACTTCTTTTTAATTTGAATATAAATCCTAATTTTATTGAAAATCAAAATATCAAGGGAAAACAAGAGGAGGATGAGTTTTTTTTTAATTTTAGCCCATCAAATTCAAAACAATATTTTGAATTAAAGAATCAAAACAATATTGAAGAATATTTTTTAGAATCCATTGAAAAACTAAAAATATTCCTTAAAGGAGATTTTCCTTTGCAATTAAGATGGACTGGACGTTTGAATCAATTGAATCAAAAAATGCTGAATAATATCCAGATATATGGTCTGCTGGTTAGCCTCATAAATGTAAGAAAAATTACTATATCCTATATTCAAAGGAAAGAAATGAATCTGGATATAATGAGGAGGCGTTTAAATCTTACACAATTAACGAAAAAGGGAATATTAATTATGGAACCTGCCCGTCTATCTGTCAAAAATGACGGACAGTTTTTTATGTATCAAATCATAGGTATTTCCTTGGTTCATAAAAGTAAGCACCAAAGTAATCAAAGATACCGAAACCCCAAAAATGTTGCTAAGAATACTTTTGATGAATCCATTTCAAGACATAAAATAAAAACTCTAAATGGAGACAAAAATAATTTAGATTTGCTTGTTCCTGAAAAAATTTTCTCGTCTAGACGTCGTAGAGAATTGAGAATTCTAATTTCTTTCAATTTGAATTTAAAGAATCAGAATGGTGTGCATAGAAATAATTTATTTTGCAAGGAAAACAAGATAAAAAACTGGAGTCAATTTTTGGAGGAAAGTAAAATTTTTGACAGAAAAAAAAATGAATTAAATAAATTAAAGTTCTTTTTTTGGCCTAATTATCGATTAGAAGATTTAGCTTGTATGAATCGCTATTGGTTTGATACCAATAATGGGAGCCGCTTCAGTATGTTAAGGATATATATGTATCCCTGATTAAAAATTTTGAGTTTCCTATATATTCTATTGTTCTATCAATGATATTTTTCATTTTTTTCATTTTTTCTTCTGTCCGCGACCATGTTATATGCAAGCAACCCGATGTGCATATGCGCTGTCTTACATCCCAGTCTAGGATACGTGAATATTAAGGAAAATGGGGTATCAATTAAATTAAAGCTATAAATTAATCAACAGAATAAATTAATCAATCGAATCTTCGGACTAAACTATTTGGTATCGTCTTTTTGTATCACTATACAAATGAACTCAAAAATCAGATTGATTAATAATTGAAAAAAACTAGGAATGTATAAAGAAATTATAATTATTGTATATACTACATTAAAATTTGTGACATTATTATTACTGATCAATAAAATAAATATCTGTCTGTAAAAAGGGGAGTGTGAAATTCTTTTATGGTAAAAAATTCATTTATTTCAATTATTTTGCAAGAACAAGAAGAAAACAAAGAAAACAGAGGATCTGTTGAATTTCAAGTAGTAAGTTTCACCAACAAGATACGGAGGCTTACTTCACATTTGGAATTGCACAAAAAAGACTATTTATCTCAAAGAGGTCTGCGGAAAATTCTCGGAAAACGTCAACGGCTGCTGGCTTATTTGTCAAAAAAAAATAGAGCACGTTATAAAGAATTAATAGGGCAGTTGGATATTCGAGAGAGAAAAACTCGTTAATTTGAAGAGTTAGTTTGAATTATTGGCTTAAAGTTTGGTGAACTTCTTTTCGCTTTCAGCAATTCATGGAAGAATGAATCAGGAAAAACCTATGACTGTACCAGCTACAAGAAAAGACCTCATGATAGTCAATATGGGACCTCACCACCCATCAATGCATGGTGTTCTTCGACTCATTGTTACTTTAGATGGTGAAGATGTTATTGACTGTGAACCAATATTGGGTTATTTACACAGAGGTATGGAAAAAATTGCGGAAAATCGAACAATTATACAATATTTGCCTTATGTAACACGTTGGGATTATTTAGCTACTATGTTCACAGAAGCAATAACTGTAAATGCGCCAGAGCAATTAGGCAATATTCAAGTCCCTAAAAGGGCCAGTTATATCAGAGTCATTATGTTGGAGTTAAGTCGTATAGCTTCGCATTTGTTATGGCTTGGCCCTTTTATGGCAGATATTGGGGCACAGACTCCTTTCTTCTATATTTTTCGAGAAAGAGAATTGATATATGACCTATTCGAAGCTGCCACCGGTATGCGAATGATGCACAATTTTTTTCGTATTGGCGGAGTCGCTGCTGATTTACCTCATGGCTGGATAGATAAATGTTTGGATTTTTGCGATTATTTTTTAACAGGAATTGCTGAATATCAAAAGCTTATTACAAGGAATCCCATTTTTTTAGAACGAGTTGAAGGAGTAGGCATTATTGGTGGAGAGGAAGCAATAAATTGGGGTTTGTCGGGACCAATGCTACGAGCTTCCGGAATACAATGGGATCTTCGTAAAGTTGATCATTATGAGTGTTACGACGAATTTGATTGGGAAGTCCAATGGCAAAAAGAGGGGGATTCTTTAGCTCGTTATTTAGTACGAATCAGTGAAATGACAGAATCCATAAAAATAATTCAACAGGCCCTAGAAGGAATTCCTGGAGGGCCCTATGAAAATTTAGAAATCCGCCGCTTTGATAGAGTAAAAGATACTGTATGGAATGAGTTTGATTATCGATTCATTAGTAAAAAACCTTCTCCGACTTTTGAATTGTCGAAGCAAGAACTTTATGCAAGAGTGGAAGCACCAAAGGGAGAATTGGGAATTTTTCTGATAGGAGATAAGGGTGTTTTTCCTTGGCGATATAAAATTCGCCCACCGGGGTTTATTAATTTGCAAATTCTTCCTCAGTTAGTTAAAAGAATGAAATTGGCTGATATTATGACGATACTAGGTAGTATAGATATCATTATGGGAGAAGTTGATCGTTAAAATGATAATTGATACAACAGAAGTACAAGCTATCAATTCTTTTTCTAGATTGGAATCCTTAAAAGAGGTCTATGGAATCATATGGATGCTTATCCCTATTTTTACTCCTGTATTAGGAATCACAATAGGTGTATTAGTAATTGTTTGGTTAGAAAGAGAAATATCTGCAGGTATACAACAACGTATTGGTCCTGAATACGCAGGACCTTTGGGAATTCTTCAAGCTCTAGCAGATGGTACCAAATTACTTTTAAAAGAGAATCTTCTTCCATCTAGAGGAGATACTCGTTTATTCAGTATTGGACCATCTATAGCAGTCATATCAATTTTATTAAGTTATTTAGTAATTCCTTTTGGGTATCACCTTGTTCTAGCCGATCTCAGTATCGGTGTTTTTTTATGGATTGCTATTTCAAGTATTGCTCCTGTCGGCCTTCTTATGTCAGGATATGGCTCAAATAATAAATATTCTTTTTTAGGTGGTCTACGAGCTGCTGCTCAATCAATTAGTTATGAAATACCATTAACTCTATGTGTGTTATCAATATCTCTACGTGTGATTCGTTAAGACATAAAATTCCCCCGACTGCTTCTCTTTCTAGGAAGGAAGTGCCATGAGTTGAATCTCTATTTTTTTTATTCATTATTCGGGGGTTGATGAAGGAAACTAGATAGTTATATGAGTGAAAGAAACGGCTTCTAAATTTGCAGTAAAAGATTGAATCTCATTTTCTATGTACAAGAGTTAAGAAAAGTAAACATAAGTATTAGAGACTCTTTACCCCAAGATTGATTGACTAGTCATCATGACTTGAAGCGGGTTCAAAGGATCAACTTTATGAGGTTTTTACTACGTATGTATTACCAAAAGTAGATTCATAAAAATGAGTGGATAGCTAGGAACACTAATGTACACTAAGGATTCGTAATAGAGATTTTGTAAGTGTATTTTTCTGTGTATAAAAAGAATTAAAATTGGGGCTTTAAATTGGTAGAAATGATAAAGGAGTACTTCCCACGATTCCGATCCAGAGTATACTTCTATTCACCGATTAAGTAAATAACTATCAAGAACGAAGTAATCCTTTAACTTTGTTTAAAGTCCCCTTTTTTTGAGAAAGGAGAATAGGAACGAAAAAAAATCAAAAGACTGAATGCACTAGAAATAATCTATTTTTTTCTATCTCTATATAGAGATACAATTCTTGTCATGATTCGTGAACTAATGCAACGTCTAATTGGATTTCGTAATTGAAAACGTTAGGTTGAAATATCTATTCTATTGATATCGTTACAAGAAACATTTTATTCAAAGATTTAGTTATTTAGTTATTACTCAACAAAGAAGAATTTAAATGATTAAAAGATAAGATGAATTCAGAAGCACTTTCTTATAATAGCAGACAGAATTCCAGTGTCTAATGGGGATCTTACAATGGATTTCATTTTATCTCTATCTATGTTACAAACATATCAAGAAAAATAATAATGGATGGGTC